CGTGAACCAATACGTCCATTCCTACGTGAACCAATTCTCGGTATAGCTTTTGCCATATTTTAGCATCTCATAAATATGAGTCCGAAATATATGGATATATCCATTTCATGTCAAAAACAGATTTCTTAGTTGTACATTGAACCCTTTAGCGAGTCTGATTATCCTTGTCTTTGTTTATGTCTCGGGTTGGAACAAATTACTATAATGCGCCCCCGCCTACGGATTAGGCGACATTTTTCACAAATTTTACGAACGGAAGCTCTTATTTTCATATTTGTCATTCCTTATCTTAATTCTGAATCTACTTCTTGGTAGAAAATAAGTTTCTTGAGATTTTTCATCTTGAATCGTATTGAATAAAAACCGCCTAATCTTTCGAATCCTTGTTTCGTAGTCGATAAATTATACGCCCTCTCGTTGAATCATAACGACTTACTTCAATTTTGACTTTATCTCCTGGCAATATCCGTATAAAACTACGTCGGATCTTTCCTGAAACGTAACCTAGAATCAGATCTTCATTATCTAATCGAACCCGAAACATGCCGTTGGGAAGCGATTCAGTAATTAAACCTTCATGAATCCATTTTTGTTCTTTCATTCCAGGTAAAGCCCCCTTGAAGTATCAATTAATGGACGAGAAACGATATTAGACAACTCACCCCTTTTCTTTTTTTTTTACAAATACGAAGATCCCATTTGGATATTAAAAGGATTACCATATATAACACAAGATTTCTCCGCCGATTCTTTCTAGTCGAGCTTCGCGGTCTGTCATTATACCTCGAGACGTAGAAAGAATTACAATCCCCATCCCACCTAAAATTCTAGGAATTCGTTGAGAGTTAGAATAGATTCGTAGACCGGGTCGACTGATCCGTTTTAAATTTAAAAGATTTCTATAGGTTCTTTTACTATTCCTTCTATGTCGCAGGTTTAAAACCAAAAAAGATTTGTTTTTTTCTCGATGTTTTCTGACGTTTTCGATAAAACCTTCTCGGAAAAGTATTTTAACAATATTTTCGGTAATATTAGTAGATGCTATGCGAACAACTCTTTTTCTATCCATATCAGCATTTCGTATAGAGGTTATTATCTCAGCAATAGTGTCCCTACCCATGATGAACTAAAATTATTGTTCCCTCAAAATTGGATATAATCAACATGTTTTTCTTTTTTTTATTGGTTTATGAATATGAATTTTGAAAGGTATATGCGTGAGACACAATCTACGAATTAATCTAGTTCTTAATTTAGTTCTTTCAAATACCCTAAATCACGATTTCATTATCTTTTATATATGTTATATAATATTTATAATACCTCGGGAGCCAATGAAACTATTTTAGTAAAATTTAATTGTCTCAATTCCCGAGGGATTGCCCCAAAGATTCGAGTTCCTTTTGGATTGCCTTCTTGATCAATCACAACTGCGGCATTGTCATCATATCGTATTATGATACCGCTGTCACGTTTAAGTTCTTTACAGGTACGAACAATTACAGCTCTGACTACTTCTGATTTTTCTAGGGACATGTTTGGTAATGCTTCTTTGATCACAGCAACAATAACGTCACCAATATGAGCGTATCGGCGATTGCTAGCTCCTATGATTCGAATACACATCAATTCTCGAGCCCCGCTGTTATCCGCTACATTTAAATGGGTCTGAGGTTGAATCATATCAATTTTTTAGTCTATTCTTCCAATGCAAAGGATGAAGAAAATAAAAGAAATATTGTTTGTCCAAAAAAAGAAACTGCAGTTTTTTTCATCCCCAAGACTCAGTTCTGTCGGTTCTACATTTTTATCCCAAACTAATAAATTGAGTTCGTATAGGCATTTTGGATGCTGCTATTAAAATAGCCCTTTTGGCTATATTTTCGGTTACTCCACCCATTTCGTATAGTATTCGCCCCGGTTTAACAACCGCTACCCAATATTCAGGGGATCCTTTCCCCGAACCCATACGTGTTTCAGCAGGTCTTACTGTAACTGGCTTGTCTGGAAATATACGGACCCATATTTTTCCACCACGGCGCGCATTTCGTGTCATTGCTCGTCGACCTGCTTCAATTTGTCTAGATGTGATCCAAGCGGGTTCAAGTGCCTGAAGAGCATATTTGCCGAAACAAATATGATTACCTCGATAAGATATTCCCTTCATTCTTCCTCTATGTTGTTTACGGAATCTAGTTCTTTTTGGGTTATAGTTGATGGTTTTTTCGGAATTCCATCTCTACTACAGAACTGGACGTGAGAGTTTCTTCTCATCCAGCTCCTCACGAATAAAAGGATTCAAAATTGAATTTCAATTAATCTGAATAGATATTAAACAGATATTCACATTTTTAGAAAAAATTTTATAAAAAATAGTCTTTTTTTCTAACGTTCTAATAAATCTTTATTTTCTTTTGTCCTTTATCCAATATCCAAATTTACCAATTAAAAAAAGATATATAAAGTTTTCGCGGGCGAATGTTTACTCTTGCAATCTCTA